GAGCCCTAGACAAGCGGACTTAATTTTAACAGCCGGTACCGTAACAATGAAAATGGCACCTTCTTTAGTGAGATTATATGAGCAAATGCCTGAACCAAAATATGTTATTGCTATGGGAGCATGTACAATTACAGGAGGGATGTTCAGTACCGATTCTTATAGTACTGTTCGAGGGGTCGATAAACTAATTCCTGTGGATGTCTATTTGCCGGGCTGTCCACCTAAACCGGAAGCAGTTATAGATGCTATAACAAAGCTTCGTAAGAAAATATCTCGGGAAATCTATGAAGATAGAATTAAGTCTCAACAGAAGAATCGATGTTTTACTATCAATCACAAATTTCGTGTTGGGCGTAGTATTCATACTGGAAATTATGATCAAGAATTACTAAATAAATATAATAACTATAAATCTTCATCTACTTCAGAAATTCTTCCTGAAACATTTTTCAAATACAAAAGCTCGGCATCTTCCCATGAATTAGTGAATTAAACAGAATTCTTTTTTTGGAATTGTAAGCAGCAGGTCAATTTTCAAAAATCTCATCGTATCGTAAAGTAAATGTCAAAAAAAAAAATGAGGGAGATATAAACAAGATGCAGGGTCGTTTGTCTGCTTGGCTGGTCAAACACGGGCTAGTTCATAGATCTTTGGGCTTCGATTACCAAGGAATAGAGACTTTACAAATAAAGCCCGAAGATTGGCATTCCATTGCTGTTATTTTATATGTATATGGTTACAATTATTTACGTTCTCAATGTGCTTATGATGTAGCACCGGGCGGGCTGTTAGCTAGTGTGTATCATCTTACGAGAATAGAGTACGGTGTGGATCAACCGGAAGAGGTATGCATAAAAGTATTTGCTCCAAGGAGCAATCCTAGGATTCCGTCCGTTTTTTGGGTTTGGAAAAGTGCGGATTTTCAAGAACGGGAATCTTATGATATGTTGGGAATCTCATATGATAATCATCCACGTTTGAAACGTATTTTAATGCCTGAAAGTTGGATAGGATGGCCCTTACGTAAGGATTATATTGTCCCCAATTTTTATGAAATACAAGATGCTTATTGAATGGTAAGAAACTTTTTTCACTTTTACGACATCAGATATCTAAAGATTCTTTATATGTTCGGCTTTAAATTAAACAGAATAATTAATGTCCCACCGGTATTCTATTATGAATAGATAAAAAAATAAAAGACAAATAAAAAATTCATTGAGATTCAAAAATTTATTTTGGCTGAGCTAAGAACCAATATAATGAACTAAAAAGTTATGTATCATGAACTTTGCTTGTACCGCGTAGCCATCAATTACTTACTTAGACTTAGACAGGGTTAGAAAGTAATATATAATGGATTAGGAAATGAAGAAATATATCTCAAAAGGAATCTGATTCTATTTGCACTATATCTGAGATAAATATTATCTATTTTCATCCTTTAACTTTTCGAGACTCTATTTTTATTTGAGTGTTTCAACTAACTAATTTGAACTTTTTCAATATTTGGAATATGTATGAAGTATTAATATACATTTTGTCTGAGAGTAAACATAATATGAACAAATAAAAACAATAAATGGGTAGAATCAAATTCTTTATTTGAATTTTAGAAACTTTCTACCCATCTATTGTTTTTTTTATGGTTTTTTTTATGGATAGTATAGGGTATCTCACGTGATAACTAGCTAAATAACTTATGTATGTGTCATGATCTCAACTATATAATGAATATGTATATCAACCCCTATTGATGAATTTTGGGAATATATACTCATAAAAAAACAAAACATGTGCCAGGAACCAGATTTGAACTGGTGACACGAGGATTTTCAGTCCTCTGCTCTACCAGCTGAGCTATCCCGACTATTCATTCGCCCTTCTGTCGCATCATCTTCTCATTTTACTCGATAAGTCGGGTCTATGTCAATTAAAAAAAAAAAAAGAAAGGCATTACAAAGTCTTATCTAGGTACCGGAATCTCTTTGGTCTTCCAATTCCAAATTTGTCTATAATTTGATTAGTGTGAGTAATAATATGAATTGTGAATCATTCAATTGAGTACTCCTTACTCAAAGATAGTCATTTGTACGTCTATCATATATCACAAGACTTGTTATAAGAGAAAAATGCTTCCGTCCGGATCCATTTTGAAAAGAAAAAAAGGATAACTAGTTCGGGAGTAAAAAAGCTTTTGGGGATAGAGGGACTTGAACCCTCACGATTTTTAAAGTCGACGGATTTTCCTCTTACTATAAATTTCATTGTTGTCAGTATTGACATGTAGAATGGGACTCTATCTTTATTCTCGTCCGATTAATCAGCTCTTCAAAAGATCTATCAGACTATGGAGTGAATGATTTGATGAATGAATATTTGATTCTTTTTTCAAATTTCAACTTGAATTGATGTAGAATTCTTAGAACAACACAGCACAGTCAACTCCATTTGTTAGAACAGCTTCCTTTGAGTCTCTGCACCTATCCTTTGTTTTTTTTTGTTTTCTGAATTCTTTTTTTTTCCTAATAAAGGAGTTGGCTCAGGATTGCCCATTTTTTTATTAATTCCAGGGTTTCTCTGAATTTGAAAGTTTTCACTTAGTAGGTCTCCATACTAAGGCTCAAGCCAATTAAGTCCGTAGCGTCTACCGATTTCGCCATATCCCCTTTTTTGTTATAAAATTCGGATCTCAGTGTGATGTCTTTCCCCTTTATTCTTTTTCTTTCAGTTCTGACGGAACCATCGAATTCATTAGATTTGATATGGATTACTATACCGAAAAAAGTTTTCTCCTATTTGATTTTTTGTCTATTTTGTTTCATCTCTATCGGAAGTCTATATTTGAATTTGATTTGGTCTAATCAGAAATGATTCTATCATTTCTGTAGCTACAATTCAATATATATGTGTATATACCATATATATATCCTACTCCCCGATCATTTTCCCATACAATTTTGGATACTCAAAGGGTCGATTCTTTGTTTTTCATCATAATCTATGAATGAAAGCCGAAGAATATCTTATTATGTTATTATGACCCAGAGTTCATTTTTATCGATTCTAATTTTTTTATTCTTTTTCTTTTTTTTTCTATTTTTAATATAGCTATGAATTTGAAAATTCATTTCAAATCGAAATAAATAGAATTTCATATAATTTCTAAATCTAATTTAAATAGAATCTAATTGTTCTCGACGAAAAATAAACTAAATTCAACATTTTGATTTATTTGAAATTAATATCATAAAAGAATCAAAATGAATAATATAATGAATAAGTCTAAACTAAAATATAGTTTATTGAATTCCAGTACACGTAGAATTGAATTTCTAGGAGCCCGCTTAGCTCAGAGGTTAGAGCATCGCATTTGTAATGCGATGGTCATCGGTTCGATTCCGATAGCCGGCTTTTTCTATTTTTATTTGTTCAATTTATCTATATATAATATATTCTTTTTTGAAATCGAAGAACAAGGAAAATAATAAAGGTGCCTTTCCCTTCTTCAAAATGATCTATTATGTCATAGAAACTTCCAACTCTGAATAAAAAAACAAAGGAAAAGAAAGAGTTTTTCCTGATTTGTTCGGCCGAGATTGACCCCTTTTTTTCCTTTGCATGTAGAATTTCTGGTTTTTTTTTTACTTACATATTTTAATACAAAATATATAATATAGAAAATAGAAAAAGGTTCATATATGATGTATATACAGTCCATTTCATTATTCATTGTAATACAATACTTCAGGGGATTTCGTTTCATTTATCATTTAGTTCAGTTTGAATTTCCATTTTTTTGTCATATGGAATATATTTATATAAATAGAAATAAAGAAAATAAATAAAGAAAGGAGTCTTTATGTCACGTTACCGAGGACCTCGTTTCAAAAAAATACGCCGTCTAGGGTCTTTACCAGGATTAACTAATAAAAGGCCTAGAGCCGGAAGTGATCTTAGAAACCAATCACGTTCCGGAAAAAGATCTCAATATCGTATTCGTCTAGAAGAAAAACAAAAATTGCGTTTTCATTATGGTATTACAGAAAGACAATTACTTAAATATGTTCGTATCGCCAGAAAAGCCAAAGGGTCAACAGGTCAGGTTTTAATACAATTACTTGAAATGCGTTTGGATAACATCCTTTTTCGGTTGGGTATGGCTCCAACTATTCCTGGAGCCCGTCAATTAGTTAACCATAGACATATTTTAGTTAATGGTCGTATAGTAGATATACCGAGTTATCGTTGCAAACCTCAAGATACTATTATGGCGAGGGATGAACAAAAATCCAGAGCTCTAATTCAAAATTCTATTGATTCATCCCCCCCGGAGGAATTGCCCAAACATTTGACTCTTCACCCATTCCCATATAAAGGATTAGTCAATCAAATAATAGATAGTAAGTGGGTCGGTTTGAAGATAAATGAATTGCTAGTGGTAGAATATTATTCTCGTCAGACTTAGCCCTAAATAAAATAGAAAGCAAAGGGTTTGGACAATTTGGTCCCTTTCTTTCGCCAAAGTAAAATGACTTAAGGTTTAAAGTCACCCTATTTTCTACCACTCATATATTCTATCCCATCCCGGATTTTTCTATTCATGTATCATAGATTGGCAGAAAGATTTTCACTCCTTGTCCATTCTTTACCAGTATTTTATATACCGCAGCAATTCGAAATCGAAGAATTAATAATATATATATCAAAATAGAAAGAAGGATCTAACCCTTAATGTTCTAATAAGAGTATTTCTTGTTGTTTGATTTGTTACAGTTAGGAATTTGGCGAATTAAATTAGGTAGGTGTAAAGTACGGAAAGAGAGGGATTCGAACCCTCGGTAAACAAAAGCCTACATAGCAGTTCCAATGCTACGCCTTGAACCACTCGGCCATCTCTCCTACACAACGATTATGGCTCAAAAACCGAAGAAATAGCGAGCCTTTAACTATAGTTGATATTTCTATTACTATTCTATTTTTGTTTGGCTAGGTACGACTATGACCAACCCAACAATAGTATAACTACAACTACTAGTACAACTAATAGTAATAGAAATTTTTTGTTTGGAAATGAATCCATTTTTATGTTATTTCGTACTATACAAATCCTTTGTTTGTGTAATCATTTTCCCGCAAGGGGTAATTCGAAGAATTTTAGAATGGATTGATACCTATGCCTAGATCGCGGATAAATGGAAATTTTATTGATAAGACCTTTTCTATTGTGGCCAATATCTTGTTACGAATAATTCCGACAACTTCAGGAGAAAAAGAGGCATTTACTTATTACAGAGATGGTGTGATTTGATTTTCTTTAATTATTGAGTTTCCTTGTACTGCTCCTGATTTTAGGAGAAAGACACACGATTTGGGATAGAAAGAACAAATATTCTTATTCCATAATTAGAATTATAGAAATAAACCTACGCTTGTTGAAGGTGAAGTTTCGAATTATAGAACAATTCCTTCTGTCGTGTATCCCCGATTGATGCAACCTCAGATACTATGCTTCAGTTATAGATTTTAGTATTCAGCGAAAGGTTTAACCTTTGTGTTTTGTATTACAGGTCAATCCTACTTCCTAGTAATATCGGACCAACGGGTAGCATAGGGGAAGAAGCACTACACCTAACAATCGACAACACGAAAGCTTTGTTAAAAATTATTTATCTACTCCCTTTACTTATCTTATCTGGATTGGGACTAACAAGAATGGTTGGGACAACAAACATCCATCTCGTTCGTACTTTGGATACCCGTATAACCATCGAAGACTGTTGAAGTGATTATTTTCTGGAAATTAGGAGGCGTTGAGAACAAAGGAATTGTTGGAGTTATCTTTTCTATTTAGTATCAAGACACTTGATTCTAGTAAAAGCTCTTGCGCAAGAAGGTTGGCTAGAGATTTTTTGTAAAAACACTAGCCCCGCTCAGTTCATAATGAGAATGTTTTAACCCTTTTTGATTATTTCATGTATTTTTTATTCTCATTATGTATCTTAAGGGAGGAGCCGTATGAGGTGAAAATTTCACGTACGGTTCTGGAACGGAGATTCTTGGAATCGAATAACGACCGTAACGGATGTCAGCTCAATCCGAAGGAAATTATGCAGAAGCTTTACAGAATTATTATGAAGCTATGCGACTAGAAATTGATCCCTACGATCGAAGCTATATACTCTATAATATAGGCCTTATTCACACAAGTAATGGAGAACATACGAAAGCTTTAGAATATTATTTTAGGGCACTCGAACGAAACCCATTCTTACCACAAGCTTTTAATAATATGGCAGTGATCTGTCATTACGTGCGGCTATCTCCATTATAGAAAGAAAAAGGAAGACAAAATCTGCTAGTAAATACTAAAAAAAAGGGCTCGCTACAAATGCATCGTCCAAAACGATGATTTCTTTGAGCTGTAGCAAAGAAAGAAACTTCATATTAATAGAAGTCAAAATATGCCTAGATACCTTTTTTTCTATGTCTATGGATAAAAAAAGATCTAATTAATAGAGAGGAAGCACCGTAAAGATCAATTAATGGGGTTTTTGGCCAATACATTAAAAAAAAGAACCGCTTACTTATGCCTACATATAAGATAGATAAAAGTTAGGAATTAACTTCTGTAATAGAGTCGATCCACTAAGATTAAGGTATTGAGCGGCGGTGTAGGATCAGATCCCAAAGACAGTAAGTCTTTTCTTTCTTACTTATGTTTATGAAGGAAAGCTTTTTTCAGAGATTCTATATAAATTTCAATATGAACCCGAGATAGTTACCTTGCGAAAAATACGAAGGATAGGAATAAATACCTATGCTTTATTCTTCTGCAGGTGGGAGAAAAGATAAAACTGAAACTGATTCTTAATTAAATCAAAATGAAAGTTTGAAACTCATGCGATTAACCTCTTTTGATTATTCTGAACAGTGGGATATAGATCTATAAGAAATCTCATTCATTTTAATGACACCAAAAGAATTGACTGCGGAGCCGTATGAGGTAGGAAACTCTCAAGTACGGTTCTAAGGGAAGGAATTGACCCACATATTCCTATTCCAACCGAGGAGAACAGGCCATTCGACAGGGGGATTCTGAAGTTGCGGAGGCTTGGTTCGATCAAGCCGCTGAGTATTGGAAACAAGCTATAACGCTTACTCCTGGAAATTATATTGAAGCGCATAATTGGTTGAAGATCACGGGGCGTTTCGAATAAAAGAAGAAAAATTCTTATTTCGAATTCATCTTGGTCCATTAGTCAAATAAAATGGAATCATTCTTCGAGGAAGAACCAATCAAAGAATTTCATTATATCCTTTTTCAAGTCGTTCTAGTTTGTTTGGTATTTCGTAGGGATAAAGAATACACAGATAGAGTACAGCATAGATTTATTTCTTTTCGTCTATTAGTTATTAATACAAATAAAATTGAATTTGAATATATCCGCTCTAATAATAATTCAAAAAAAAAATATATTAATAAAGAATAATATTTC